TTAATCCTATGGGGCCTTAGGATTGGTGTATTCTTTTATATCCCGTAGTTTCGTTCATGGATCGAGACAAGTATCACAACTTCTTCTACCCATCCTGTATATTGTCCGTTTCGTTCCGTGTTGGAATATAAATAAATAGAAACTTATTTATTAGTATTTATTAGTATTAGTAGACGGGATTTTACGAAAAATGTTCTTCCTATTCATAGGCCAGAGCAAATATTTCTTTTTTCGATGCGCATTTTACACAATAGGGGGGCAACTGCTATTTATAATTGAAAAAGATCCTATATATTGAAGTGAGCTCCGCGGTCTCCCAAAAACAAAAGAGAATTATTTCTTTCAATTGACTATTCATCTCTTGTATTTTCATGTAAATAGGTAGGGGCAAGAAAGCTCTATGGAAAAATTGTGGTTCAATTTGATGTTATCTAAAGGGGAATTCGAATACAGGTGTGGACTAAGTAAATCAATGGATCGCCACAGTAATGTTGATCATTTCGTTGGCGTCAGGGACATTCGGAATTTCATCTCCGATGACACATTTTTTGTTAGGGATAGTAATAGGGACGATTATTCCATATATTTTGATATTGAAAATCAAATTTTTGAGATTGACAATGATCATTCTTTTCTGAGTGAACTAGAAAGTTCTTTTTATAGTTTTCGTAATTCTAATTATAGTAATAATAGATCGAAAAGGGACGATCCCGACTATGGTCGTTACATGCATGATACTCAATCTAGTTGGAATAATCACATTAATAATTGCGTTGATTCTTATCTTCATTCTCAAATCTGTATCGATAGTCACGTTTTAAGTAGTAGTGAAAATTACCGTGACAGTTCCTTTTCTAATTACATTTGTGGCGAAAGTGGAAATAGTAGTGAAAGCGATAGTTCCAATAGAAAAACTAGCCCAAATGGTAGTCATTTAACTAGAAGTAGAAGAGAAAGTTCTAATGATCTCGAAGTAACTCAAAAATACAGGCATTTGTGGATTCAATGCGAAAATTGTTATGGATTAAATTATAAGAAAATTTTGAAGTCAAAAACGAATATTTGTGAACAATGCGGATATCATTTGAAAATGAGTAGTTCAGATAGAATCGAACTTTCGATTGATCCAGGTACTTGGGATCCGATGGATGACGACATGGTCTCTCTGGATCCCATTGAATTTCATTCCGAAGAGGAACCTTATAAAAATCGTATTGATTCTTATCAAAGAAAGACAGGATTAACAGAGGCTGTTCAAACAGGTACAGGTCAACTAAATGGGATTCCCATCGCAATTGGGGTTATGGATTTTCAGTTTATGGGGGGTAGTATGGGATCCGTAGTAGGTGAGAAAATCACCCGTTTGATCGAGTATGCTACCAATAAATTTTTACCTCTTATTCTGGTGTGTGCTTCCGGAGGAGCACGGATGCAAGAAGGAAGTTTGAGCTTGATGCAAATGGCTAAAATATCTTCCGCTTTATATGATTATCAATCAAATCAAAAGTTATTCTATGTATCAATTCTTACATCTCCTACTACTGGTGGAGTGACAGCTAGTTTTGGTATGTTGGGGGATATCATTATTGCCGAACCGAATGCCTATATTGCCTTTGCGGGTAAAAGAGTAATTGAACAAACATTGAATAAGGCAGTACCTGAAGGTTCACAAGTGTCTGAATATTTATTCCATAAGGGCTTATTCGATCTAATCGTACCACGTAATCCTTTAAAAGGTGTTCTGAGTGAGTTATTTCAGCTCCACGCTTTTTTTCCTTTGAATAAAATTCAATCAAGTAGAGTCTTAAGTTAAATTTTTTTTGTGGTGAACAATTAGTTAGTTAATTTATCAAAATCAAAATAAATAAAAATGGACTTTTCTTTGGTGACATAAGATTTAATTGTATTTGTATAAAGAATCATGCGGATAATTATTTTTTTTTTACCGATATTCCTGATTACTAATCAGTAACCCTCTATCAACAAAACAACATAAAAAGCGAATTCTTCCTTAGAATTAGGAGGCAAGGCAAATAAAATGAATTTCGTGGTCCCCTTTTGCATATGTATTTTGCATATGTATATATAGAACTCAAATAAATAAAAAATATAGAATCTTGCATCTTTCTATATCTCCCAAGAATTCCCATTTTTTCTAAGAATCCCTGCTATTGGATATTGGATCGGATTCTAACGAATTTTTCGGGAATTTGGTAAAAAACTCTTTTTGTATTAAATATTAAAAAAGAAATTAGAATATACGAACAATAGAAAAATAAAAGAAGTAAGAATAGAATAATAAAGAAAGTGGATTATCATACATAACAGATATTTCATGTAGAAAGATGAATAAGTCCGTTTATTTAGTTCTACATTCCTTGCACTTATTCTATAGACTCACTTATATATACTTAGTATATATACTTAGTATACTTCTATACGAATTAGAATATGAATTAGAATTATTATAAGATATCTTTATAATAATAACAGGTACAAATATTAAATCGAGGTACCCATTCTATGACAATTCTCAACAACTTACCCTCTATTTTTGTGCCGTTAGTGGGCCTAGTATTTCCGGCAATTGCAATGGCTTCTTTATTTTTTCATGTTCAAAAAAATAAGATTTTGTAAATCCGATGTGGTCAAATCTCCTCTAGTTTTTTTTTCAAGACTTAGCAAACACGGCACGGATATCCATTTAGTAGAGTATTGTATAACAATAACAAATAACGGGCGGCTTTCTGCGAACATAAATGAAGGAGCTCTTATGCATGCATAAACTGGATATATGGGTAAATGGAAATGAATTCTATCTATTTTCAAAAATAGGCCAGGATCCGAGCTCATGTCTGAAATTTAAGTCAATGTATCTATATGTATGTAGCTATCTAATCTATATGTATCTATCTATAGGGAATCCTATGAAGGGGATGTTCTTATTTTATTATATCTAACTAATTTGATGAATTACTGCTAAAAGTTCACATCAGAATAGTACTAGTTGATGAAAGTTACTTCGGAAACAAAAAAAAGTAAAGTCAAATTTATTTTGGTTATTCTCTCAATTCCAAGAAAATGCAACTGGATCGAGTATGTATGAGTTGGCGATCAGAATATATATGGATAGAATTTATAGCAGGATCTCGCAAAACAAGTAATTTCTGCTGGGCCTTTATCCTTTTTTTAGGTTCATTAGGATTCTTATTGGTTGGAATTTCTAGTTATCTTGATAGGAATTTGATATCTTTATTTCCGTCTCAGCAAATCTGTTTTTTCCCACAAGGGGTCGTGATGTCTTTCTATGGGATCGCGGGTCTCTTTGTTAGTTCCTATTTGTGGTGCACAATTACATGGAATGTCGGTAGCGGTTATGATCGATTTGATCGAAAAGACGGAATAGTGTGTATTTTTCGTTGGGGATTTCCTGGAAAAAATCGCCGCATCTTTCTACGATTCCTTATGAAAGATATTCAGTCCATCAGAATAGAAGTGAAAGGGGGTATTTATGCTCGTCGTGTCCTTTATATGGAAATTAGAGGCCTGGGGGCTATTCCGTTGACTCGTACTGATGAGAATTTGACTCCGCGAGAAATTGAGCAAAAGGCTGCGGAATTGGCCTATTTCTTGCGCGTACCAATTGACCTATTTTGAAAAAGAAAAATGAACTGAAGAATAAATGCTTTCTCAGCAGGAGGAACAAACCCAAGAATCTTCCTTTTTCTTTTTCTATAGCATAACTTACTTAATTGAAGTTTCTTCAGAATGTCCAGTCGGGCCAAAGCAAGGCAAACGTGTATGGAACAGCTATAACATAAAACGAAACCCTTTTTATCTGTAAAAAAATGGTTTTTTTGCGTATGGAAATCCCCACTCAATTCAATTCAGTAACAAAAGAAGTAACAAATCGAAATAATAGATTGATCTCATATATCAAAACTTTTCGGAATAAAAAATTGATCTTTTTTTTGTCAATATTTTGAATTCATACGTTAGATATGGATAGATCATATCTTGGAAATTATCTCTATTTTCTTTTGTTAATGGACCCTTTTTATCCTTTCGTTTGTCTTTCTTAATGACCAAAGAATTGGATCTCTTATAATGAGACCTTTTCTTTCTTTTTTTGCCACTCGGTTTTTTAGTTGTGATTCAAGGACTAACCGCTGAATCACAACTAAAAAACCGAGACTCGATTCATAGGCGCGATACCTTATAATAGAACCCATACTTGGCTAGAAATATTAGATCGAATAGAGTCAACAAATGAGGTGGTTTCAGTAATAATTCACAGATGAAAAAATGACAAAAAAGAACGCACCCATTTCCATTAGATATCTCTCGTCTATAGTATTTTTAGTATTCTTACCCTGGTGGATTTCTCTCTCATTTAATAAAAGTCTGGAATCTTGGATTACTAATTGGTGGAATACTAGGCAATCCGAAACTTTCTTGAATGATATTCAAGAAAAGAGTATTCTAGAAAAATTCATAGAATTAGAGGAACTATTCCTCTTGGACGAAATGATAAAGGAATGCCCGGAAAGGCATCTACAAAAGCTTCGTATAGGGCTCCACAAAGAAACAATCCAATTGATCAAGATGCACGACGAGGATCATATCCATACGATTTTTCGCTTCTCGACAAATATAATCTGTTTCGTTATTCTAAGCGGTTATTCTATTCTGGGTAATGAGGAACTTGTTATTCTTAACTCTTGGGTTCAAGAATTCCTATATAATTTAAGCGACACAATAAAAGCCTTTTCGATTCTTTTAGTAACTGATTTATGTATCGGATTCCATTCGCCCCACGGTTGGGAACTAATGATTGGCTATGTCTACAACGATTTTGGATTTGCTCATAATGATCAAATTCTATCTGGTCTTGTTTCCACTTTTCCAGTCATTTTAGATACAATTTTGAAATATTGGATTTTTCGTTATTTAAATCGTGTATCTCCGCCACTTGTAGTGATTTATCGTTCAATGGATGA